GTTTTGGCTCCCTTCCCTCTAAAAAAAAAAGAGATTACTGAACTTATTAAACTAACCTATCATTGATGTATTGTTTCATCGATATTAAAATCACGATGTCATTGTCTTGTTCCTGAATGGGCCCTTTCAATTCTTTTAGGTTCATGGTCTACCCCGGGAAAAGATCTGTCCGAATTCTATTTGCACATATAGGACAAATGGTCTCAGTACCATTTTTTTGTTATGACTTCTTTTTTTTTAGTTAATTTCGTGTCTTGCTTTCCCAAAACTATTTGATGTATTCATCATACTATTCCGTTGGTCGGCAATTTGGGATCACTACTATCACTACTATAGTAATAGTAGGTATAAAGTAATAGTAGGTATAAGAATCATTTATGATACAAGTGGTAATCGTACATATATTATATTAACAATTTGTTATCGATTTGGTATTTTCTGAACGGAGCCTGGATACTTTATTTTATCAGTCCAAGTAAACCATAAATTCTTATAAATTTATAATATTGATCCCCAATATAAAATAAATTGATCTAATTGCACTTCACGCTCCGAATGATTGATTGATGCTTCACTCAATACAATATCTCTTGGGCGAAACAGAGGATATCTCGATCAGGGGAGAGAACGGGTAAATCCCATATGACCCAATATGTCTGACAAGTCGCACTATACGTCAACCCAAACCGCATCTTCCTCTCCAGGACTCCGAAAAGGTACTTTTGGAACACCAATGGGCATTAAATTAAAGAAAAAAATTTAGTACTATACTTCACTTTAATATGGAAACGTAACAATCAATGGTTTATTGTCTTCATCCCTTTTTTCTCTTTATTCTATTTGATACATAGATTGGAAAGTTTATAGAGTAAGACAGAATGAATAAAGAAAAAATTTGAACGAAGAAATCGATCGTTCGAATGATAAACAAGTATCTATCCATTCGTTCCCCAAAAATGGGACCAATCCTCCCATTGCGTATTGGTACTTATCGGGTATAGAATAGATCTGCTTCTCTTTGTTCTTACGAACAAAATTGTTCCGTTATTTTCAATGGAATAAATATTAATCCTTTCTGATACAGAATCTACTGAAAAGGTTAGGTACATAGTATATATAGATATAGTCTTTTCCAACGCGATAAAATAAAGTGACATAGTGTCTATTTTTCTTTGATAAAGAGGTATTTCCATGGGTTTGCCTTGGTATCGTGTTCATACTGTCGTATTGAATGATCCCGGTCGATTGCTTTCTGTTCATATAATGCATACAGCTCTAGTTTCTGGTTGGGCTGGTTCGATGGCTTTATACGAATTAGCAGTTTTTGATCCCTCTGATCCCGTTCTTGATCCAATGTGGAGACAAGGTATGTTCGTTATACCCTTCATGACTCGTTTAGGAATAACCAATTCGTGGGGTGGTTGGAGTATTTCAGGAGGAACTATAACAAATCCGGGTATTTGGAGTTATGAAGGTGTGGCAGGGGCACATATAGTGTTTTCCGGCTTGTGCTTCTTGGCAGCTATCTGGCATTGGGTATATTGGGACCTAGAAATATTCTGTGATGAACGTACGGGAAAACCTTCTTTGGATTTGCCCAAGATCTTTGGAATTCATTTATTTCTCTCAGGGGTAGCTTGCTTTGGCTTTGGTGCATTTCATGTAACAGGTTTGTATGGTCCTGGAATATGGGTGTCCGATCCTTATGGACTAACTGGAAAAGTACAATCTGTAAATCCAGCGTGGGGCGCGGAAGGTTTTGATCCTTTTGTTCCGGGAGGAATAGCCTCTCATCATATTGCAGCGGGTACTTTGGGCATATTAGCTGGCCTATTCCATCTTAGTGTCCGTCCCCCTCAACGTCTATACAAAGGATTACGTATGGGCAATATTGAAACTGTACTTTCCAGTAGTATCGCTGCTGTTTTTTTTGCAGCTTTTGTTGTTGCTGGAACTATGTGGTATGGTTCAGCAACTACCCCAATCGAATTATTTGGTCCTACTCGTTATCAGTGGGATCAGGGATACTTTCAGCAAGAAATATATCGAAGAGTTAGTGCCGGGCTAGCCGAAAATCTTAGTTTATCGGAAGCTTGGTCTAAAATTCCCGAAAAATTAGCTTTTTATGATTATATTGGTAATAATCCGGCAAAAGGGGGATTATTCAGAGCAGGCTCAATGGACAATGGGGATGGAATTGCTGTTGGATGGTTAGGACACCCCGTCTTTAGAGATAAAGAAGGGCGCGAGCTTTTTGTACGTCGTATGCCTACTTTTTTTGAAACATTTCCGGTAGTTTTGGTAGATGAAGACGGAATTGTGAGAGCTGATGTTCCTTTTAGAAGGGCAGAATCAAAGTATAGTGTTGAACAAGTAGGTGTTACTGTTGAGTTCTATGGTGGCGAACTTAATGGAGTAAGTTATTCTGATCCTGCTACTGTGAAAAAATATGCTAGACGTGCCCAATTAGGTGAAATTTTTGAATTAGATCGGGCTACTT